ATCAATTTATTTATTTTTAATTGAATTTCCCCCTTTTTAATGGGAATGGATTAAATCTAGTAATTTCATTTAGGTTAGGTCTTAGGTCTCATTTCAATTGTGAAATATATCGTTTGTGGAAACGTTTCCTAAAAGGAAAAAGGTTTCCATTGTACTAAGCTAAGGACGGGAAGGAAGAAAGCGAGTGATCTGGTAATTCCTCATCCTCAAAGCAGTCCTTCCTGTAGTCTCAACAAATAAGTAATTATAGGAGTAAAGTGTTGATATAATTCGAAGAAGCAAACGACAATTTAATTTCAAGTTAATAAAGAAAAAAAGTAAAATAAGTATGTAATCTAAGGTACTTTTTTACATTTCTAGGATTAAACAAAAGGATTCGCAAATAAAAGCGCTAATGCCACAACCAGTCCGTAAATTGTTAAAGCTTCCATAAAAGCTAGACTAAGCAATAAAGTACCTCGTATTTTACCCTCTGCTTCTGGTTGTCTCGCAATACCCTCTACAGCTTGGCCTGCAGCAGTACCTTGACCAACTCCGGGTCCAATAGAAGCAAGTCCTACAGCCAATCCAGCAGCAATAACGGAAGCGGCAGAAATCAGTGGATTCATGGTAAGTTCCTCACACCAAAAAAAAAGAAATGGTTAATGATACAATCAACCAATGAATTATTACTTAATTTTATCATTAAGTTTGATCATTAAGATCTATTGGGTCGGAGTAACTAAAAACTAATGATAATATTACTGAATCGTCAGAACTACTTCGATATCTCATTTTTTGTTTCTACCCATGATGAAGTTTTTGTAAATCCATATACATACGGCTCTAGTTATTGCATTTCTTTCTTTCCAACCATTCTTTCATTCCATCCTTCGTTCTTTACTCTTCTATATCCTTGAGTTCATCTGTTTTTTCATCCAATACACAATCACAAATGAAACAGAAGAAAGGACTTGACTTATCTTGTAATCCATCTAATCTAAATGCAGTAAACTGCAATCAAATCAATATATGCAATCATCAATATATGCAATGGATATCAATATGATCGATATCAACGATATCAATATATCAATATAACGATATCAATATGTATATCAATACATATATATATATATTTTTTTATTTATTTTGCTATATATATTGCTATCTATATATATTGCTATATATATATTACATATATATAGCATATAGTTAGATATATATATAGTTAGTTAGTATATAGGTAAGGCATAAGGACTTCTATTTATATATAGATAGGACTATATAACTAGTGAATATCTAATATTACATATACATATTACATATACATTTCTTTCTTCCATAACGTAAACTGGCCACATTTTATATTGAATCGGATTATAGAATCATTCCTCGAAACCCACACAAAAAGTGGCTGGACTTATAGACATTACATACATCTAGTGTGACCTCCCCAACCCATCTTTTTTTTTTTAATTCCGTAATATCGTTCATCTTCTCTCCTACGACTCTAGGTCATATATTCATACGTATTTATATCTATTATGTTCTCCAACCAAGCAGATTATCTTGAACCATGCATGAATTGGGATAAGCTAAAAAAAAAAGACTATTTCGAAAACTAGTCAATGATGACCCTCCATGGATTCGCCTATATAAGCCGCGGCTAACGTTGCAAAAATAAGAGCTTGAATACCACTTGTAAATAATCCAAGAAACATGACAGGTATAGGAACTACTGAAGGGACTAAAGAAACAAGAACAACAACTACTAATTCATCAGCCAATATATTCCCGAAAAGTCGAAAACTAAGAGATAAGGGTTTTGTGAAATCTTCTAGGATGTTAATTGGTAAAAGTATTGGAGTTGGTTTGATGTATTTCTCGAAATAACCCAACCCCTTTTTGGTAAGACCTGCATAAAAATATGCCACTGACGTGGGTAAAGCTAAAGCAACAGTAGTATTTATATCATTCGTGGGCGCAGCTAACTCCCCATGAGGTAACTGTATGATTTTCCAAGGTAAAAGGGCACCTGACCAATTAGAAACAAAAATAAATAGGAACATAGTTCCAATAAAGGGAACCCAAGGTCCATATTCTTCTCCAATCTGGGTTTTGCTCAAGTCTCGAATAAATTCAAGGACATATTCAAAGAAATTCTGACCGTCGGTCGGAATGGTTTGTGGATTCCGAACAGCTATGATGGCTGAACCTAACAAGATAGCAATTACGACCCAAGAAGTGATAAGTACTTGGGCATGGATTTGTAAACCTCCTATTTGCCAATAGAAATGTTGGCCTACTTCTACACCCGATATATCGTATAACCCCTTGAGTGTTTTAATGTAACATGGTATAACATTCATATTGTCCTCTGATAGAAATTGAACTTCAAAAAAGTAATTAGTTTGATTCAACCATTTCTTTCTCAACTCACCAACTTGAATCATTAATCATATATTTAGGATACCAAGAAATCACATAACATCATAATATATATCAATATCCCCAGTTCTTTTTTTTTATCTATTTTAAAAAATAAAAAAAAAAGTAACCGATCCAATAAATCTATGGAGTTGCCCAATAATTAACATTAACTAATTTTATTATTCTTAATCATAATCAACGATTTCTTATATAGCTAGAACGACCTTCACAAATTGCGGATACTAATTTGTTAAGAATCAATCGAATTGAAGCTATAGCGTCATCGTTGGCTGGAATCGAAATATCTGCAAGATCTGGGTCACAATTTGTATCGATTAAACAAATCGTTGGAATCCCCAAAATGGCACATTCTCGAAGAGCCGTATATTCTTCTTGCTGATCAACGATGATCACAATATCAGGCAATCCCGTCATATATTTGATCCCACCGAGATATGTTTGCAAGGTGGATAATTTTCTCTTCAACATTGCTGCATCTCTTTTGGGGATGGGGAGACGGTTGAGTTTCCCCATCTTTTCTTCTGCTCTTAAGTCCCTGAACTTATAAAGTCTCGTTTCCGTAGTGGACCAATTCGTTAACATACCACCGAGCCATTTTTGATTAATAAAATGAGACCGAGCCCTTATTGCAGCTGATGCTACTGAATCCGATGCTTTATTTTTGGTACCGACGATTAAGAAGTTTTTTCCCCTACTTGCTGCATCAAAAACTAAATCACAGGCTTCTGATAAAAAACGAGCAGTTCTAGCGAGATTTGTAATATGAATACCTTTACGCTTTGCAGAAATGTAAGGGGCCATTCTAGGATTCCATTTCTTAGTACCATGACCAAAATGAACTCCTGCTTCCATCATCTCTTCCAAATTGATGTTCCAATATCTTCTTGTCATTTTTTCCCACACTTCCTTTTTGTTTTTTCTTTTTCGTATTATTAACAAAGAGACGAGGTACCTTGAAATAAATAATTGTTCCGATGGAACCTTCTACCGGGGATTGACCATTGATACACGGCACAAACCATAAAATTTTTTAATTACTTATTTTATTTATTACCAAATCAATAATCAGACCAGTATAGTTAAAAGATAGTTAAAGTGAAAATGAATCCGCTCTTAGGAATCATTAAATCACATAAATGATTGTTCTGATGTCTCATGTAAATTTGTCTCATGGAAATTGTTTGTCGCGTAAGAACAAAATAATTCTCTATGGTGTAACAAAATATCTCTCATTTCCAACTCGAATAGATTTTTTCTTTTGATTTCCAAATAAATGTTTTTGTCTTGCCTTGAACGGTGCACAAATTTTTGGAATCCGGTACCAACAGGTATAATCCCCCCCAGAACAACGTTCTCTTTCAGGCCTTTCAACCAATCAATACGACCTCGTAGAGCAGCTTTTGCTAAAACTCGAGCGGTTTCTTGAAAACTTGCTTCGGATATGAAACTTTGAGTATTCAGAGACGCTCTTGTTATTCCCAATGAGATTGCCCGATAACAGATCGATTCGTCCAAAGCGCGCCCTGCTCGTTCCGCTCGCAACAATCCGATTAATTCTCCAGGCGAAAAAACATTAGACATTCCATCTTCTGAAACCAACACTTTTGATGTTACTTGACGTACAATAATCTCTATATGTCTATTATGGATCTGTACCCCCTGGGATCGATAAACCTTTTGGATCTTATTAACCAAAGAGATACGACTTTGGGCTATGGTTAGCTCAGCTCCAATCAAAAACCCCCAGGGGATCCCAAGAATTCTTGGTATACGCTCGTTCCAACCTTCAACTCTCCTTTCGAGGTTCATCGATATTGAATCAATCGAACGCACTTCTAAGATTTGTTCTACTTTTGGAAGACCTTGCGTTATGTCACCAGATCTCGATTTTTCATATATAAATGTAACTAATGTATCTCCTTCGTAAAGGATTTTCCCATAATGACCATGAACAGTTGCTCCAGGAGTAGCCAAATAAGACTTAGCCGATCTTATAACTAAAAAGTCGACATTAACAATTAAAATTTGACCAGATTTTTTTACGTGTGGTTCGTATTTAAATAGACATACATTTTCACAAATAAATTGTCCAAGGCTAATTTTGATCGATGTCTCTTCACAATAATCATGATGGAGAAAGCACCAATTCAAATGGAATGGGTTCAAAATGATGTTACTGCATAGATCGGGATTATAAATCCTTCTATTTTCATCTATTAAACAGTATTTAAGTACTTGAAGTACTTGGAAAATCTGTTTCAAATTGTCAAGTAGCAAATATTTCTTTAACACGATCTGATTATGAGTTATTAAATGGTAAGATGAATAAAAATTCGATATTTTAGGTACAATAGCGCCTAAGGGACCTAAATAATCCCTAATTGGAATTAGGGGATCCGATTCTTTTGTCACATTGTTATATTTCGAACTATTGAATGGACCAATTCGAGAACAATTGGATGATGACAAAATTAGCAAAGATTGGCATTCCTTATTTCGATTCAACAACATACCAATAGTTCCTTGATGTTGGCTAAGTGATTGAATCTTCGCCTTGGAATAAAAAG